GCATACAGGCGTTCCAGCCCATTTTAGGGGGTGGACGTGCTATTTGTTTACATCCATTAGTTCGTAAAGGATTCAATGCAGACTTTGATGGGGATCAAATGGCTGTTCATGTACCTTTATCTTTGGAAGCGCAAGCGGAGGCTCGTTTACTTATGTTTTCTCATATGAATCTCTTTTCTCCGGCTATTGGAGATCCCATTTCGGTACCAACCCAAGATATGCTTATTGGACTCTATGTATTAACGATCGGGAATCGTCGAGGTATTTGTGCAAATAGGTATAATCCATGGAATCGCATAAACTATCAAAATGAAACAGTTAATGATTATAAGTATAAATATACTACGAAAGAGAAAGAGCCCTATTTTTGTAGTTCCTATGATGTACTTATAGTTTATCAGCAGAAACGAATCAATTTAGATAGTCCTTTGTGGCTTCGGTGGCGACTAGATCAACGTGTCATTGCCTCAAGAGAAGTTCCTGTCGAAGTTCAATATGAATCTTTGGGTACCTATCATGAAATTTATGGGCACTATCTAATAGTAAGACGTATAAAAAAACAAACCCTTTGTATATACACCCGAACCACTGTTGGTCCTATTTCTTTTTCTCGAGAAATAGAAGAAGCCATACAGGGGTTTTGTCAGGCCTACTCATACGGTACCTAAGCTAAGGAATTATGTAATACCGCGGGAATTTGGATCTCTCCGGTTCAACTGGAATCATAATTCCTTAATTTCTACATGAATCGAGATCCAGTAAAGGAGGTCTTCGAATCACTGACTCAAACCCATTGTCGAATCCTACTCAGCGGAATAGAGAAGTACTTATGGCAGAATGGGCTGATCTGTTCTTTTACAATAAAGCGATAGATGGGTCTGCCATGAAACGACTTATTAGCAGATTAATAGATCACTTCGGAATGGCATATACATCGCACACCCTGGATCAAGTAAAGACTCTGGGTTTCCAGCAAGCCACCGCTACATCCATTTCATTAGGAATTGATGATCTTTTAACAGTACCTTCTAAGGGGTGGTTAGTCCAAGATGCTGAACAACAAAGTTTCATTTTAGAAAAGCACCATCATTATGGGAATGTACACACAGTAGAAAAATTACGCCAATCCATTGAGATATGGTATGCTACAAGTGAATATTTGAGACAAGAAATGCATCCTAATTTTAGGATGACTGATCCTTCTAATTCAGTCCATATAATGTCCTTTTCGGGAGCTAGAGGAAATGCATCTCAGGTACACCAATTAGTAGGTATGAGAGGATTAATGTCGGATCCCCAAGGACAAATGATTGATTTACCGATTCAAAGCAATTTACGCGAAGGACTTTCTTTAACGGAATATATCATTTCCTGCTACGGAGCCCGCAAAGGAGTTGTGGATACTGCTGTACGAACATCAGATGCTGGATACCTCACGCGTAGACTTGTTGAAGTAGTTCAACACATTGTTGTACGTAGAACAGATTGTGGCACTACCCGAGGCATTTCCGTGAGTCCTAGAAATGGGATGACGGAAAGAATTTGGGTCCAAACACTAATTGGTCGTGTATTAGCATACAATATATATATGGGCCCACGTTGCATTGCCGCTCAAAATAAAGATATTGGGGTTGGACTTGTCACTCGATTCATAACCTTTCGAACACAACCAATATATATTCGAACCCCCTTTCTTTGCAGGAGTATATCTTGGATCTGTCGATTATGTTATGGTCAGAGTCCCACTCATGGCGACCTGGTCGAATTAGGAGAAGCAGTAGGTATTATTGCGGGTCAATCAATCGGCGAACCGGGGACTCAACTAACATTAAGAACTTTTCATACCGGTGGAGTATTCACAGGTGGTACTGCAGAACATGTACGAGCTCCTTTTAAAGGAAAAATCAAATTCAATGAGGATTTGGTTCATCCCACACGTACACGTCATGGGCATCCTGCTTTTCTATGTTATATAGACCTGTATGTAACTATTGAGAGTCACGATATTCTACATAATGTGAATATTCCACCCAAAAGTTTTCTTTTAGTTCAAAATGATCAATATGTAGAATCAGAACAAGTGATTGCTGAGATTCGCGCTGGAACATCCACTTTCAATTTTAATAAAGTTAAAGAGAAAGTTCGAAAACATATTTATTCTGACTCAGAGGGAGAAATGCACTGGAGTACCGATGTGTACCATGCACCTGAATATAAATATGGTAATGTTCATCTCTTACCCAAAACAAGTCATTTATGGATATTATCAGGAGCTCTGTGCAGATCCAGTATAGTGCCTTTTTCGCTCCACAAGGATCAAGATCAAATGAATGTTCATTCTGTTGAACGGAGATCTATTTCTGACCTCTCCGTGACTAATGATCAAGTGAGACACAAATTGTTTAGTTCGAATCCTTACGGTAAAAAGGGGGGGGTTCTTGATTATTCAGGACCTGATCGAATCATATCCAACGGTCATTGGAATTTCATATATCCTACC